AGTCTTCAATTAAATTGTATAGCGGCGCAGGGAATCTAATTAGTAGTTCTTGAAGGGGTGAAAGCTGTTTTGTATCCAAACTCATGAGAATTCCCGAGTACTCAGGAATTTAATCAATCGAATGGTGATTGAATGGATAATTTACTTTTACTTATACATATCGATTTTTTATTTTTATTATTTGTATAGAAAGCACAAATATATATCAAATATATAGAAAGTACTAAAATAAATTCTTTGTTTTTTGTTTTTTTTAGGCAACTCCTAATTAAGAATGGAATAGGCTGTCTTCCTATTGTTTCTGTAAAACAATTTGGCAAATTTGATCAAATGGAAAGAATAAAATAAATAAAATAAAAAGGGTATGGAAAAAAAGGGGGTCTATTATATAATAGATAGTGACCTATCTTGTATATTTTTTACTTAATAAAGAACAACAAACGAAAACATAACTATAACTCTTTTTTTTACATTTTCGAAAATTTTATTGATACTTCCAAGGGTGTTTCTGACTCTTTTGTTTATACTAAAAGTTTTTCAGCAATCGTATAAGAACCTCTTAGAATTAATTGGTTTTTTGGATTGTTTCGTCAATATATTGAATAGAATCTTTTTTTTTGACTCTGCGCTAGCAATTCTACTATTATTAGTGAACAATAATGGAAAAATTCCTTCATATTCATAGAGATAGAGGACATAATACACATGGATATAGTAAGTCTCGCTTGGGCTGCTTTAATGGTAGTCTTTACATTTTCCCTTTCGCTCGTAGTATGGGGAAGAAGTGGACTCTAGGGGTACTACTAATTGAGTAATTGAGTTGAGAAATCAAACTGTATCGATTGTTTTATAGATCATTCTGCAAAAATTGAAAGATTTTTAATTTAACCGTTTAATTTTTAATTTAACCGTTTAAATTGAATTTAATTCAATTATTTAATTCAATTTCGAAATTCTTACAAATACAAATTTAGAATTCGAAATTGAATTTAAAATATCTTCATTTCAAAATTCAAATTCTATTGGATTTGAGTGAAGTAATGTATTCTATAAATAATTACTATATGAATATTACCCTTTTCTTTTAATCATAATCAAAGAAAAATTTCAACGATTCTCGTGTTCATATTTCGAAAGTAAAAAGAATACAAATGATAGGAAATTTGTTACAAGTAAACTCTTCCTAAATTATCTATTTTGATAAACGGATTATTACCAGAGTTATATATGAACAATGAGGAAGAACCCCTCTTTTTTTTTTCATTGATTTTATTCTTTCGGCAAACGCCGTAATTCATATTGAAAATAATCAGAAATCTAGGAATTCGAATGAATTAGAATCATAAAAGTAAGAGTTGCCTTTTGACTATTTGAGATTAATTGTAATCAACACAAATCAAATAGATGACGAAATAGAATTAGGATGTTCGGTACATTACATATAGATATATATGATATCTAGATATATCTATATGAGAGGAGATTATAGATTAATCTATCTCTATATTAAACCTATATCTATCTTTTTATAGATTTTTTTATATAGTACAACTTTATACACCAGAAAAAACAAAAAAAGAGAGTATGATAGAAAGAAATATATTTCTTTCTATCATACTATCAGATCTCATAGAATACTGCTAATTCTAGCCCGCTCATTTCATCTAAAACGAAAAATAGGAATCCTTTCCATTTTATTTCTTCAATCATTAATATTGATAAGAACTAAGAAGTCAAATTTCATTCAACTTAATCACCTTGACTAACAGTTTTTACGTATATTATAAGTAAAAAAGCCGTGGGAACTAGAATGAACAGTGCAGTAGCAATAAATGCAAGAATATTTACTTCCATAATCTCATCGTTTCTTTTTTTTTTTTTTTTTTACTTCGCAATAACTCGGGATTTAATCCCATAGAGATAATAAGTCTTTCGTCTCTAAATTCAATGGGATGAATTCTATCTCGATGATATCGAGTCTGATCAATATCATGAATAACAATATCTGAGCTATCAAATCGATTCATCGTTGAGAATTGAATAGTATACCATAAAAAGATTGTTTATCCATACCGAATTCAAAAATGAATTCTTGATTCAATTGATAATTTCTTTACTTCACTTTATTTATATTCTTTGTTTTCTATTTTCTGTAAAATTCTCACCTTCTTTGTACAGTCATCTGACGAAGTATCATGTAACCACCTTTACATTGGTTACAACTACATCCAAACAAACAATAGGAACGAAACAGAAAAGGAGGAATTTAGTTCTAAAATCTGTTTTTAATGATTTTTTAATGATCTAACTTATTGGAAAACACAAAAATGCGATAAAGACAAGCTCCAATATAGTAAATATTGTTTTAAAAAGTCGAATATTCTATCCAATTCATTTGTTTAGGGTTTGTTTTTTCTTCAGCAAAAATAAAAAAAAAAAATTATCCAGTACCTCTATTCTATATTCTAGAGGTGGGATCCTTATTCTTATTTAATCCTTATTCTTATTTAATCTTTATTTTATTAATTTTTAAATAGTTTTATTAATGAAATTTAATTTATTAATAAAAAATTTTTCTTTAATTAATATAATATTTCTTTATTTCTTTTTTTTTTCTATTTTATTTTTATTAATAGAATATTTCTTTTTATAATCCAATTAATAAAATATCAATTTTAGTTATTTTTTATTTTATTAATTGGATTTATTATTTATTATATTTATTAATATATTTATTATTTATTAATAGAATATCCTAATAGAATACCCCCCTTGCCTTGGTAATGGCATGCTAGTAAAATTTCTGTGCGCAAGTTGAACGAGATAGATTGTTTCAAATTCAAATTTGAAATTTCAATTACACAAATATCGGAGCAAAAAAAAAAAGAGACTTTTCAGGATTCTATCAAAGCAATTAAATTGATTTTGTATCGTCCAAATACAAATTCCATTTTGGTATGTACTGCCGGAAAAGATATGGTACTCAATTCGATTTTATTCTACCAGTTAGGAGTAATCGAAAAATCCAAACTCAATACTTAATATAGTCTCTTTTGGAATCTAAAATATGACACTACTCATAATTGTATTAACCCACATATAGAAATAAATAAATAAGAATAAAGAAAAGAATAAAGAAAAGAATAAAGAAAAGAATAAAGAATAAAAGGGAATAAAAAGGATCCCCTTGATAATGAAATTGTCCCCTTTTCGACGAAAAGGAAGAGATAAATTGATGTAGTTATTATTATTATTATATTTTTGGATTTGGATCCGTCGGGACTGACGGGGCTCGAACCCGCAGCTTCCGCCTTGACAGGGCGGTGCTCTGACCAATTGAACTACAATCCCTGGGAAATGCAATTGCAATAAAGTGTACAACATACATATTCTTATGATTTTATTCAAATCCTTTCTATTTCGATTTTAGGTTGGAATCACCACGTTGGGGCAGAAATGGGAGTGCTCTATTGATATCCGCATGGATATCCACTTTAGTGATAAAAGGGACAAGGATTGCTAGTCATCTTTTCATTATTTCAAATCAAAGTCGATTGGTAATAAAAAATCTTTCAAAGACTTCTTTTTTTCTTTCCGTTACTATTTTTCTTAAACTTTATACTTATAAATTCGGATCTGAATCTAGATGATCATTAACAAGATCGAAATTGGTGAGAAATAAAAAAAAGAAAAAAATCAAATAACGAACAGGCAGAAATATATCAGAAATTTCGATTTTTTTCTGTATCCGGTATTTCGAGAGGACAAAGGGGTTATATCATTTCATGGTGGATCGGTGAATTATTGGGCCGAGCTGGATTTGAACCAGCGTAGACATATTGCCAACGAATTTACAGTCCGTCCCCATTAACCGCTCGGGCATCGACCCAGGAAGAATCAATTCCAGGCTTATTAATAATCCATGATCAACTTCCTTTCGTAATACCCTACCCCCAGGGGAAGTCGAATCCCCGCTGCCTCCTTGAAAGAGAGATGTCCTGAACCACTAGACGATGGGGGCACATTTGCCCAACCGCCAGCATACTATGCTCATAGTATGAGGAGTTTTTTGAAATTGTCAATATAACGTAATGGGTATGACTAGATTCTTCGAATCTTTCCGTCTTTCATGATTCCATAGAATTTTTTTTATTCTTATATTCATCTTATATTTATAAACCATTTATCCTACTCGAATAATTCTAATCGCCTATAAAATAAAATCCATTCTAAATTTGTATCGAAAATTCCAATAAAATTCCAAATTGATATAGAAATTTATATAATTATTTAATTAATTAAATTGAAATTAATTAAATAGAAATACAATATATAATTTGCATTTCCATATCTATATATAGAAATAGAATATATAACTAGGATATATAGATAATTAATAGAAATACAGAAAATTATAGAAAATTATGGAAAAATATATACGAAAAATATATACTATAGAAATCTATACTATAGAAAAATATAATATTCAAAAAAAAAAAAAAGAAAATAGAAATAATACAAAGGATTCTTTCAGGAAATGATTGATCCACCGAAAAGCCAGAAAATAGGGGGTTAGGGGGTTAAACTTAATTTCTTTAAACTTAATTTCTTTCGCTTTGGTGTTCATTAATTCACTTATTGTTAATGTTAAGATAAACAGACATCTCTTTCTCTCACACTAAACCGGTAATTTAACAAACGATAAATCTGGAAATCTGGGAAGAGGGATAGGCATGAACAAGTTATCCAATTTTTTTTTTTAGAATTTCATTTTGTTCAGGGACGAATAGAACCTTTTTATTAGTTTATTAGTAATTCGATGAAATACCTTCGATCTATATTGAATTGCTAAATACATGTATCAATCAAATGAATTTCGTTATGATGGTGGAACATCCAATTAGGTTCGGCCTTGAAAAATTTATTACATTGATATTTATCAAATTCAATACCAATAAACCAACTTTTTACCTATATTCACTAGTTTAACTTATACTCACTAGGTAAATCAAACCTCTTGCTTAGGAATGAACTACTACGAGTCTACCCTCTGTACTTAATATAAGATTTGACTCAGTATAATATACTTATTTATATAATATACTTATTTAGAATATATTTATTATTCTAATATATTTGTTATTAGTCTATTATTATTCTAATATATATTACTTTGTTTATAATATACTTATTCCAATTTCTATTCTAATCCAATTTATCTAATTTATATTATTCGAAATTCTATTAGAATATATTTACTTATATTCTATTATTTTTACTTATATTCTATTATTATTATATGGGTTTTTTATATAGATTGGATTTCTAATATATTTCCATAGATCTATCTTATCCACATAGTGCCTCATTCAGGAATTGAATCAAATGGGCCCTTTTAACTCAGTGGTAGAGTAACGCCATGGTAAGGCGTAAGTCATCGGTTCAAATCCGATAAGGGGCTTCCTTTCAGAAAACCCAGGGGTAGTATTCCTATGGTAGTATTCCTATGGTATGATAGTATTCCTTTTTGAAGTTGAAGAGGAAATAGACATTTTTTGGATATTTGTACTAAATAAAATAAGAAACTCTAGAATTCATTCTAAAATGAAATTAGAAATGTTAAAAAATTAACATTTTAGGGATTTATGCTAGATTAATATTTTATTAAATTAGTTAAAATAATACTTTATTTAATTAATATATTAATTCTTTATTTAATTAATAGTAATTAAATAATTAAAATTAATTAAATTAATAATTTCGACTAGTAATTAGTAATGATTTATAGTATTATACTACTATCATACTAGAGCATATTAAAGTAATTTTTTATACTATTTTATACTAATAGTATAAGTATATAGTATTTTTTTTTCATAGTTGATGGTTATAGTTATAAAATATTAACTCTAGCTATAAATATAGTTAAAAAGTTGAATATCTGTTTATTAGAATGAATAGTAATAAATTGACTCTGAAATCGCCAAATTTTCTTATTTTCCATTATTTCTTATTTTCCATTATTCTAATCAAATCTTTCTAATTGATTTGATTAGAAATCAATAAAAAAAAGTAAGTGGACCTAACCTATTGCACCATGACTATATCTACTATTCTGATATTAAAATTCGATAGAGATGAAATTGAAACAGTAGCTCTGCTTTTTCTTTCATTTTCATATTTCTTTTCTTTGAACTCCGAAAAAAAATCTGTTAATATTTCGGATTAAATCTTCTTTCTCCGAGTTATCTATAGGAAAAAATCACTATTCCCTTTAAAGTTAAAGAAGTCATACCATAAGACATAGAACAGACCTTTTAAATATCTTTCTTTGATTCAGATCAATTTCTATTGATTTGATACCTATATAAGATCTATATATATAATAAGATTGATATATCTATTAGATGATGGCCTCATGTACCAAATATTTTCACATACAATATTTTTTTTCCGGCAATAGAATGTAGAAGTAGAATAAGGGGGAGAAAAAGACTTTCATTTAAAGTTAAAGTTTTCTATTTATTTAATATTGTTTGTATTTAATTTAATTAATAGGAAAATTCATTCTCTTTCTTGTTTTTTTACACATATAAATAAAGTAAATAGAAAAAATATTCGAAGTGTCTTTTTTGCTTTGACCCGCAAAATATTCCGGTTTTTTATCTGTTTTATCTGAAAGAAAAAAGAAAAGGAAATAAAATATAAAAAAGATGGCGAGAAAGAATAAAGTATAGAAAGAATAAAGTATAAAATAATAAAATATAGGATACTGTGGCAGGTTACTGCACATAGAAATTAGAAGAATACGTAAAAGAAAAGTATTGATTTTTCGAAATCTCATGAAGAAGATCCAACAATAAGATTCGTTTGATAGAATGAGAGAAGTAAGTCTGAGGATCAACTAGAAACGAAAGGGAATCACTTGTTTCTGGAACAGTTCTTTTTCAAAATTCATCTATCTGGTTGATGAGTCATAAAAAAATTCATGGTTCGCGCAGTTATTAAGACTATAAGAAGGAATAACCGAATTCATGAATTTTAAATTCATGAATTTACCTAAGTCAGATTATGGACTGATAAAGAATTTTTTCTTCGAAACCCATTAGAAATTAGAAGGGACAGTGTACGAAAAATCAAATCATACATAAATGATCGAAGTTTGAAAGGCCCTGAAAATGCAATGAGGTGTTCGAAAATGGTTGAAGTAGTTGAATAGGAGGATCACTATGACTATAGCCCTTGGTAAATTTACCAAAGATGAAAATGATTTATTTGATATTATGGATGACTGGTTACGAAGGGACCGTTTCGTTTTTGTAGGTTGGTCCGGTCTATTGCTCTTTCCTTGCGCCTATTTTGCCTTAGGCGGTTGGTTCACAGGTACAACCTTTGTAACCTCATGGTATACCCATGGATTGGCTAGTTCCTATTTGGAAGGCTGCAACTTCTTAACCGCCGCAGTTTCTACTCCTGCTAATAGTTTAGCGCATTCTTTGT